ATTATTATAGATTATTCATTGTTAGAATGGAAAGAATTGGAGGAAGAGGAACCCACAGGGAATGAATGGGAAGATCGAAAAGTTGGAAGAAGAAAAGATTTTTTGCTTAGACGCATGGAATTGGCTAAGCATTTTATTCGAACAAATATAGAACCAAAATGGATGGTTTTGTGTCTATTACCAGTTCTTCCTCCTGAGTTGAGACCAATCTATCATATAGATGAGGATAAACTAGTGACCTCGGATATTAATGAAATCTATAGAAGAATTATCTATCGGAATAATACTCTTACAGATCTATTAACAACAAGTATAGCTACGCCAGAAGAATTAATAATATCTCAGGAAAAATTGCTACAAGAAGCCGTGGATGCACTTCTTGATAATGGAATCTGCGGACAACCAATGAGGGATGATCATAATAGAGTTTACAAGTCGCTTTCAGATGTAATTGAAGGCAAAGAAGGAAGAGTTCGTGAGACTCTGCTTGGGAAACGGGTCGATTATTCAGGGCGGTCAGTGATTGTCGTGGGCCCTTCACTTTCATTACATCGGTGTGGATTGCCTCGCGAAATAGCAATAGAACTTTTCCAGGCATTTGTAATTCGTGACCTAATTAGAAAACATCTTGCTTCGAACATAGGAGTTGCTAAGAGTCAAATTCGGAAAAAAAAACCGATTGTATGGGAAATACTTCAGGAAATTCTGGATGACCATCCTGTATTGCTGAATAGAGCGCCTACTCTGCATAGATTAGGCATACAGGCATTCCTCCCCGTTTTAGTGGAAGGGCGTGCTATTTGTTTACATCCATTAGTTTGTAAGGGCTTCAATGCAGACTTTGACGGGGATCAAATGGCTGTTCATGTACCTTTATCTTTGGAGGCTCAAGCAGAGGCACGTTTACTTATGTTTTCTCATATGAATCTTTTGTCTCCAACTATTGGAGATCCCATTTCTGCACCAACTCAAGATATGCTTAGTGGCCTCTATGTTTTAACGAGTGGAAATCGCCGGGGTATTTGTGTAAATAGGTATAATCCATGTAATCGTAGAAACTATCAAAATGAAGATAATAACTATAAGTATACAAAAAAAAAAGAACCCTTTTTTTGTAATGCCTATGATGCAATTGGAGCTTATCGGCAAAAACGAATCAATTTAGGTAGTCCTTTGTGGCTGCGGTGGCGACTAGATCAACGCGTTATTGCTGCAAGAGAAGCTCCCATCGAAATTCACTATGAATCCTTGGGGACCTATTATGAGATTTATGGACACTATCTAATAGTAAGAAGTATAAAAAAAGAAATTCTTTATATATATATTCGAACCACTCTTGGTCATATTTCTCTTTATCGAGAAATAGAAGAAGCCATACAGGGATTTTGGCAGGGCTGTTGTAATTCTATGCTACCGGGGAGAATTCGAGTCTCGCCGGTTTAACTAGAACTATAATTGCGTAATTTCTATGTGAATCAAGATCTAGAAAAGGAAGTTTTCCAATCACTGACTCAAACCCATTGTCAAATTCTACTCAGCGCAATATGGAGGTACTGATGGCAGAACGGCCTACTCAGGTCTTTCACAATAAAGTGATAGACGGAACTGCCATGAAACGACTTATTAGTCGATTTATTGATCACTATGGAATAGGATATACATCACATATTCTAGATCAAGTAAAGACTCTGGGTTTCCGACAAGCTACCGCCGCATCCATTTCATTAGGAATTGATGATCTTTTAACAATACCTTCTAAAAGATGGCTAGTTCAAGACGCTGAACAACAAAGTTTTATTTTGGAAAAACACCATCATTATGGGAATGTCCACGCGGTAGAAAAATTACGTCAATCCATCGAGATATGGTATGCCACAAGTGAATATTTGCGACAAGAAATGAATCCTAATTTTCGGATGACCGATCCTTTTAATCCAGTCCATATAATGTCTTTTTCGGGAGCCAGAGGAAATGCATCTCAGGTACATCAATTAGTAGGTATGAGAGGATTAATGTCGGATCCCCAAGGGCAAATGATTGATTTACCCATTCAAAGCAATTTACGCGAAGGACTCTCTTTAACAGAATATATTATTTCTTGCTACGGAGCCCGTAAGGGAGTTGTGGATACCGCTATCCGAACATCAGATGCAGGATATCTCACGCGCAGACTTGTTGAAGTAGTTCAACACATTGTTGTACGTCGAACAGATTGTGGCACCTTTCGAGGTATTTCTGTAAGTCCTCGAAATGGAATGATGGCGGACAGGATTTTTATCCAAACATTGATTGGGCGTGTATTAGCAGATGATATATATATAGGTTCGCGATGCATTGCTACTAGAAATCAAGATATTGGGGTTGGACTTGTCAATAGATTCATAACTTTTAGAGCACAACCAATCTCTATTCGAACCCCCTTTACTTGTAGGAGTACATCTTGGATTTGTCAATTATGTTATGGCCGGAGTCCAGCTCATGACGACCTGGTCGAATTGGGAGAAGCTGTAGGTATTATTGCAGGTCAATCTATTGGAGAACCAGGCACTCAATTAACATTAAGAACTTTTCATACCGGCGGAGTATTCACAGGGGGTACTGCAGAACATGTGCGAGCCCCCTCTAATGGAAAAATAAAATTCAATGAGGATTTGGTTCACCCGACACGTACACGTCATGGACATCCTGCTTTTCTATGTTCTAGAGACTTGTATGTAACTATTGAGAGTGAAGATATTATACACAATGTGTGTATTCCGCCCAAAAGTTTTCTTTTAGTTCAAAACGATCAATATGTAGAATCAGAACAAGTCATTGCTGAGATTCGCGCGAGAACATCCACTTTGAATTTGAAAGAGAAGGTTCGAAAACATATTTATTCTGACTCAGAGGGCGAAATGCACTGGAATACTGATGTGTACCATGCACCTGAATTTACATATGGTAATATTCATCTCTTACCAAAAACAAGTCATTTATGGATATTATTAGGGGAGCCCTGGAGATCCAGCCTAGGCCCCTGTTCGATCCACAAGGATCAAGATCAAATGAACGCTTATTCTCTTTCTGTTAAGCGAAGATATATTTCTAACCCCTCAGTAACTAATAATCAAGGGAGACACAAATTTTTTAGTTCGTATTTTTCTGGTAAAAATCAAAAAGGAGATAGAATTCCTGATTATTCAGAACTTAATCGAATGACATGTACTGGTCGTTGTAATCTCAGATATCCGGCCATTCTCGACGGGAATTCTGATTTATTGGCAAAGAGGCGAAGAAATAGAGTCATCATCCCACTCGACTCGATTCAAGAAGGCGAGAAACAACTAATACCTTCTTCAGGTATCTCAATTGAAATCCCCAGAAATGGTATTCTCCGTAGAAATAGTATTCTTGCTTATTTCGATGATCCTCGGTATATAAGAAAGAGCTCGGGACTTACTAAATATGAGACTAGAGAACTGAATTCAATCGTCAAGGAAGAGGATTTGATTGAGTATCGAGGAGTCAAGGTATTTTGGCCAAAATACCAAAAGGAAGTAAATCCATTTTTTTTTATTCCCGTAGAAGTCCACATTTTGGCCGAATCTTCTTCCATAATGGTACGGCACAATAGTATTATTGGGGTAGATACACAAATCACTTTAAATAGAAGAAGTCGGGTAGCCGGATTGGTCCGAGTGAAGAAAAAAGCAGAAAAAATTAAACTGATAATCTTTTCTGGAGATATCCATTTTCCTGGAAAGACAAATAAGGCATTCAGATTGATACCACCAGGAGGGGGAAAACAAAATTCCAAAGAATACAAAAAATTGAAAAATTGGCTCTATATCCAACGAATGAAACTTTCCAGGTATGAAAAAAAGTATTTTGTTTTGGTTCAACCTGTAGTCCCATATAAAAAAACGGATGGTATAAATTTAGGAAGACTTTTCCCGCCGGATCTCTTGCAGGAAAGTGATAATCTACAACTTCGAGTTGTCAATTATATCCTTTATTACGACCCAATTCTTGAAATTTGGGACACAAGTATTCAATTAGTTCGGACTTGTTTAGTGTTGAATTGGGACCAAGACAAAAAGATTGAAAAGGCCTGTGCTTCCTTTGTTGAAATAAGGACAAATGGTTTGATTAGAGATTTTCTAAGAATCGACTTAGCGAAATCACCTATTTCGTATACCGAAAAAAGGAACGATCTGTCGGGTTCAGGATTGATCTCTAAGAATGGATCAGATCGTGCTAATGTCAATCCTTTTTCTTCCATTTATTCCTATTCCAAGGCAAAGATTCAAGAATCCCTTAATCCAAATCAAGGAACTATTCATACGTTGTTGAATCGAAATAAGGAATCTCAATCTTTGATAATTTTGTCATCATCCAATTGTTCTCGAATAGGCCCATTCAACGATGTAAAATCTCCCAATGTGATAAAAGAATCAATCAAAAAGGACCCCCTAATTCCAATTAGGAATTCGTTGGGCCCCTTAGGAACAGGCTTTCCAATTTATCATTTTGATTTATTTTCCCATTTAATAACCCATAATCAGATCTTGATAACTAACTATTTGCAACTTCACAATTTAAAACAGATTTTTCAAATACTTAAATATTATTTACTGGATGAAAATGGTAAAATTTATAATCCCTATTCATGTAGTAACATCATTTTGAATCCATTCAATTTGAATTGGTATTTTCTCCATTATAATTATTGTGAAGAGACATCTGCAATCGTTAGTCTTGGGCAGTTTCTTTGTGAAAATGTATGTATAGCCAAAAAAGGACCGCATTTAAAATCAGGTCAAGTTCTAATTCTTCAAGTTGACTCTGTGGTAATACGATCAGCTAAGCCTTATTTGGCTACTCCAGGAGCAACCGTTCATGGACATTATGGGGAAATCCTTTACGAAGGAGATACATTAGTTACATTTATATATGAAAAATCAAGATCTGGTGATATAACGCAAGGTCTTCCAAAAGTGGAACAGGTGTTAGAAGTG